CTTGTATTCCACAATATAATATAGAAACGAATCGTTGATCCAAGACCAGGATTTTTGGAGGACTCTACCGACCAGAAAAAAATCTGTAATTCTCAGCAAGGTTGTTTCTTTTTTTCTCCAAATCCAAAAATTCCTCTTATTTTATGTACAGGTTGTCAATTCAGCATTGGGTAAAAAAAGGACAGGGGTGCCCCCTTTCCAGTAAATGGTTCAAACCCTTTATATCGATATGAGTGTTCTATATCGGAATCGGATAAATTGCAACTATTTATTTTGAAAGCATCACTATACTAAACTAATATAGTGGTAGAAAGAATACCAATGTTGCGCCTGGACTTCAAACAATTGAGTTTTAACCATCTTAAGGATCCCACATTATTGGTTGATAGAGAATCAAAGTCGATTTCCCAATGAGTCACGAAATGCTATGGTTCGTACATATGATTTACGAATTAATTCAGAAGTAATTCGCCAGATAGTACACCTTTATTTTCAAGTTCTAAAGAAAAAAAAAGTGCAGCTGGTTGAATCCAGCCTTGTATTGAAATAAACAACTCGCACACACTCCCTTTCCAAAAAAGATCAATACGCCAAGTACTAGACTGAGATTTATTGGATTTGTTGCTAAAATATCGGTATTAAATCCGAAACTCCCGGCGGATGACCAGTGACCCAAGGAAACGAAAGAATCGGTTACATTTTTCATATGATCTCCTCTTATAGATAGTACTACTTGACCAGAGCTTATAGTACTTTGCCCCCCATTTTTTTTTGTTTATTTGATTTTTTTATTGACTTATTTCGATTTCATTTATCAGTATTCAATATAGAATATAGGAATTCTGGAAATTCCTATTTCTTTCTTATTTCAATTCAAGTTCCCAACCCAATAAGAAAATACTGAATTTGCTTAGTATTAGGTCCCAGGCCTTATGTCCATTGCGAAATGCCTCATTTGTAGCAGCACTTCCTAAAAACAAAAAAAGGAGTTTCCTTTGGACTAAGAAGGGGAGAAGGCGAGTGAATCCGCTAATTGAATTCCTCATCCTCAAATAAATCCTTCCCGGAGTATTGTCTCAACGAATAATTGAAAGGTATGAATTGTAGGAGTTCAATTTTGATAAAATTCGAAAAAGCAAGCGACAAGACCCAAGACTGAGATAAAAAAAAAAGAAAAGAATTTCCCATTTCTATTTCGAGGATGAAACTAAACAAAAGGATTTGCAAATAAAAGTGCTAATGCCACGACCAGTCCATAAATTGTTAAAGCTTCCATAAAAGCCAGGCTGAGCAATAAAGTACCTCGTATTTTACCCTCTGCTTCGGGTTGTCTCGCGATACCTTCGACGGCTTGTCCCGCAGCAGTACCTTGACCAACTCCAGGTCCAATAGAAGCCAGCCCTACGGCCAATCCAGCAGCAATAACGGAAGCGGCAGCAATCAGTGGATTCATGGTAAGTTCCTTGCAAAAAAGAAAGAAATGGTTAATGATACAATAAACCATTGAATTATGACTTATTCTTCCTTCCACTCCTAAAGTAAGATCGAGCCGGTCGAAATAACTAAGACCTATGAGTGAAAATTCAAGTAATGAGAATATGGAATCATCAGAACAACTTGGATATCTCATTTTTCATTCCTATCCGTGGAGTTTTTTTATCAATTCATAGGGTTCTGGGTCTTCCATTTCTTTATTCCGAAAGCCCTCTTTCATTTCTTCATCCTTTCTCTTTGATTCGATATGCCTGCTTTCGTCTGTTTATTCATTCGGCCCAAACGAAAAAGAGGGACTTTCTATTCTATTGGAATCCCCATCGAAATTCATGGTATGGTGTGGGGAAGGACAAAAGAGATATAGGTCGTTCATATAGATAACTAGTCACTATCTACTATCCTATATACACGTGTTTCTTCCATAACGTAAACCAAAGATTTCGATCTTCTATTCCACGGGCCACGAGATTTTATCCTTTTTCTAAAGATAGATAAGAGTTGGTTTATAGCCATTTCATATACTTAGTTCGACCCCCTAACCTATTTTTATGAAGTTCATATTCGTTTACTTTTCTTTATCATTATCCCGCATGACTACAAAGAGAAAAGAGACAAATTCATTTGTATGAATCATTCCCTAGAATAGAAAGATTTGATATCTAATTGCACGCAATTCATTTGAATTTTGACCAATCGTTGAAACTCAAAGGAAGTGGGACTGTAAAACCGCGTTTTTTGTTTAATAGAATAGCATGCCGGGACTAGATAAGATAAGATAAGACTTCTTAATACAAAATACAAATAATAAATCGTCATAGTGTGATTGACTGAACAAATCAAAATAGAATATTCATTGGAAGGGATATGACAGAAATCGGTCAAAAAAAGGGAATCCTAGGAAAAAACTCTTTGAGATCCCTTTCCCTTTTTTACTATTTTTACTATTTACTATATCAATAATAATAAATAATCTTTTTGCCTTTTTTGACTACTATTCTAGATCGTATATACTCTATTCTATTTGTATATATTATCCGTACATTGCATTGCGATAACGTAAAAAAAAAAAAAGCAAAGCTAGTCAATGATGACCCTCCATGGATTCTCCTATATAAGCCGCGGCTAAAGTTGCAAAAATAAGAGCTTGAATACCACTTGTAAATAATCCAAGGAACATGACAGGTATAGGAACCACTGAAGGTACTAAAGAAACAAGAACAACAACTACCAATTCATCGGCCAATATATTCCCAAAAAGTCGAAAACTCAGCGATAAGGGTTTTGTGAAATCTTCTAGGATGTTAATAGGTAAAAGGATTGGAGTGGGTTGAATGTATTTAGCAAAATAACCCAATCCCTTTTTTGTAAGACCCGCATAGAAGTATGCCACTGACGTAGGTAAAGCTAAAGCAACCGTAGTATTTATATCATTGGTGGGCGCGGCTAACTCCCCATGAGGTAATTGTATGATTTTCCAAGGTAAAAGAGCCCCCGACCAGTTAGAAACAAAAATAAATAAGAACATAGTTCCAATAAAGGGAACCCAAGGACCATATTCTTCTCCAATTTGGGTTTTACTCAAGTCTCGAACGAATTCAAGGACATATTCGAAGAAATTCTGACCGTCGGTAGGAATGGTTTGCGGATTTCGAACGGCTATAGTGGCGGAACTTAGTAAGATAGCCATTACGAACCAAGAAGTGATAAGTACTTGGGCATGTACTTGGAAACCCCCTATTTGCCAATAAAAATGCTGGCCTACTTCGACACCGGATATATCATATAGCCCTTTTAGTGTGTTGACGGAAGATGGTAGAAGATTCATATTGACCTCTTACAGAAATAGAACTTAAAAAGCCATTATTTTGATTCAACCATCTCTTTCTCGACTCACCCACTTATATATTTCGGATACCCAGTAATTACAGACTATTCCCGGCGCTTTTTTTCTCTTTTGTTATATTCAGAAATTGTAACCAATTCGATAAATCCATGGAGTTCCTGAAGTAATTGACTTATCTTATTATTAATCAACAATTTCTTATATAGCTAGAACGGCCCTCACAAATTGCAGATATGAGTTTTTTAAGAATGAATCGGATTGACGCCCTAGCGTCATCATTGGCGGGAATCGAAAGATCTGCGAGATCCGGGTCACAATTTGTATCGATTAAACAAATTGTTGGAATTCCCAAAGTGATACATTCTCGAAGAGCGGTATATTCTTCGTGCTGATCAAGGATAATTACAATATCAGGCACCCCCGTCATATATTTGATGCCACCCAGATATCTTTGCAAGTGAGATAATTGTCTCTTCAACATTGCTGCATCTCTTTTAGGAAGACGGTTGAATCTTCCCCTCTTTTGTTCCGCTCTAAGGTCCCTGAACTTTTGAAGTCTCGTTTTCGTAGTGGACCAATTCGTTGACATACCACCAAGCCATTTTTTATTAACATAATGACATCGCGCCCTTATTGCAGCCGATGCTACTAAATCAGTTGCTATGATTTTGGTACCAACTAGTAAGAATTGTTTTCTCCTACTTGATGCATCAAAAAGTAAATCACAAGCTTCTGATAAAAAACGAGCAGTTCTCGTAAGATTGGTAATATGCCTACCCTTACGTTTTGTCAATATGTAAGGTGCCATTCTAGGATTCCATTTCTTAGTACCATGACCAAAATGCACTCCTGCTTTGATCATCTCTTCTAATTGGATGTTCCAATATCTTCTTGTCATTTCTCCCCACACTTTCTCTTTTTGTTTAAGAGACGAGGTACCCTGAAATAAAAAATTGTTCCGAAGGAACCTTCTACCGGAGATTTAACATGGATACACGGTCCGAGCGATGACTTCCTTTCTATTCCTTAGTTCTTTTTTATAAGAAGAGTAGGTAGTGAAAGTGAAATGAAAAGGATGAATCCCTTCTTAGGAATCAATAAATTCTGTGAATTATTGTTCTGATATATCTATCTCATGAAAATTCTTTGGAATTGGAATACAAGAAGAAAAAAAATCTTTGTGGTAGAACAAAATATCTCTCATACCCCCTTCGAATAGATTCTTAGTTTTCGTTTCCAACGAAATGTCGCCGTGTTGGCTGGAAGGGTGCACTAATCCTTTGAATCCGGTACCAACCGGTATCATACCCCCCAGAACAACATTTTCTTTCAGACCCTTCAACCAATCGATACGACCTCGTAGAGCCGCCTTTGCTAAAACTCGAGCAGTTTCTTGAAAACTCGCTTCGGATATGAAACTTTGAGTATTCAGAGACGCCCTCGTTATTCCCAAAAAGACGGCTCGATAACAGGCCGCTTCTTCCAACGCACGCCCTGTTCGTTCCGCACGCAACAACCCAATTAGCTCGCCAGGTGAAAAAACATTAGACATTCCCTCTTCTGAAACCAACACTTTTGATGTTATTTGACGTACAATAATTTCTATATGCCTATTATGGATCTGCACTCCCTGGGATCGATAAACCCTTTGAATCTTATTAACCAAAGAAATCCGACTTTGCGATATGGTTAGCTCAGCGCCAATCAAGAATCCCCAAGGAATCCCAAGAATTCTTGTTATAGATTCGTTCCAACCCTCAACCCTCTTTTCTAAGTTCATTGATATTGAATCAACCGAACGCGCTTCTAAGACTTGTTCTACTTTTGGAAGACCCTGCGTTATATCACTAGATCTTGATTTTTCATATAGAAATGTAAGTAAAGGATCTCCTCCGTACATTATTTCTCCATAATGACCATGAACGGTTGCTCCCGGAATAGCCAAATAGGGCTTAGCAGATCTTATTACTAAAAAGTCAACATGAATAATCAGAACCTGGCCAGATTTTAGAGGCGTCCCATATTGAGATATAGATAGATTTTCACAAAAAAACTGTCCAAGGCTAATTATTGTTGATCTTTCGTCACAATAATCGTGATGGAGACAATACCAATTCGAATTGAATGGATTCCAAATCCTGTTACTGCATGGATCAGGATTATAAATTCTCCCATTTTCATCCATTAAAAAATATTGAAGTATTTGAAAATCCGCTTTTAGATTGTCAAGTAGCAAATATTTATTTATCAAGATCTGATTATGAGTTATTAAATAGTAAAATGAATAAAAATTCGCAATTTTAGGGACAACCCCTAAGGGACCAAATGAATTCCTAATTGGAAGTACGGAATCCCCTTTATTTGTATTTGATTTTTTTGTTAGATTCTTATATTTGAAATCGTCGAATGGGCCTATTCGAAAACAATTAGATGATGACAAAATTATCAAAGATTTACATTCCTTATTTCGATTCAACAACGTACGAATAGTTCCTTGCTGTTGGGTAAGCAATTGTTGAATCCTTGCCTTGGAATAAAAAGGATTGGTGCGATCTGCTCCATTAACCAGGATCAACTCGGACTCTGCCGGAGCATTCCTTTTTCTGGTATACGAAATAGGGGATTTCACTAAGTCCATTCTGATGAAATCTTGAATCAGATCATTTACCCTTATTTCAACAAAGGAAGCATGAATCTCCTCCATAGAAGAACCCTTTTTTTCTTGGCACCAATTCAATACTAAACAAGTTCGAACTAATTGAATATTTGTATGAGAAATTCCTCGAATTGGTTTGCCATTTCCACAAAGGATATAATTGACAACTCGAAGTTGCACATTATCCCTTTCCTGCAACGGATCCTGAGGGAAAAGCGTTGCGAAATTTATCCCATCCGCGATTTCATACCTAACTACGGGTCGAACTAAAACAAAATACCTTTTCTTAGCAGGGGCAATCCGTTCGACATAGCTCCAATTTTTCACTTTTTTTGATTCCTTTGAATTTTTTTTTTCCCTTCCGGGTGGTATCAAGATACCGCTCTGCCAGGAGATCTTATCTGTCTCTCCGGGAAAATAAATATCTCCAGAAAATATTTTCAGTTCAATCTTTTTTGTTTTTTTCTCTACTTGGACCAATCCGCCTACTCGGCTTCTTGTTTTGAAAGTGATTTCTGTATCTACCCCAATAATACTATTATTTCGTACCATTACGGAAGACGATCCGGGTAAAATATGCACTTCCTCGGGAATGCAAAAAATTTGATCTATTTTCGTTTGGTATTTTGGCATTCTTCGATACTCAATCAAATCTTCTTTCTTTACGCTCGAACGCGCCTCGATAGTCCCATATTTAGTAATTCCCGAACTCTTTCTTCTGTATCGGGGATCGTCGAAATAAGCAAGAATACTATTTCTATGGAAAATCCCATTTATAGGTATTTCAATCGAGAGACCCGAGGGGGTTATTAGTTCTTTTTCTTGTCCTTGATTATATTGGAATGGAATGATGAATCGATTTCTTCTCCTCTTTGACAAGAAAAAGAAATCAGAATTCCCGTGGAGAATGGCAGTATATGTGAGATTACAAGGACCGTTGGGTATGATTCGACCAGGTCCTAAATAATCAAGAATCCTCTCCCCGTGTTTACCAAAGGGCTCTGAACTCAAAAATGTGTTATATCTTGCTTGATCATTAGGAACTAATAGATTAGAATTAGAAATGGATTTTCCTTCAGCAGAAAGAGAATGAACATTCATTTGATCCTGATCCTTGTGGAGTGAAACAGAGAGCATACTGGATCTGTACGGAACCCCCGATACTATCCATAAATGACTTGTTTTTGGTAAGAGATGAACATTACCATATGTATAGTCGGGTGCATGGTACACCGCGGTACTCCAATGCATTTCTCCCTCTGAGTCAGAATAAATATGTTTTCGAACCCTATCTTTCAAATTCAAGGTGGATGTTCCCGCGCGAATCTCCGCAATCACTTGTTCTGATTCTACATATTGATCATTTTGAACTAAAAGAAAACTTTTTGGTGGAATAGTCACATTATGTAGAATATCTTGATCCTCAATAGTTACATATAGGGCTATATAACATAGAAAAGCAGGATGACCATGACATGTACGTGTAGGATGAAGCAAATCCTGATTG